AATACCGGGGCTTTGCAATATTTGATTGATCACAATTCTATATATTCCCTTTACTATAGAAGTTCCCAGAGAATTCATTAGAGGAATGTTTCCAATCAAAATTGTTTGTTCTTGCATATCCCTGCGGGTTTTCCAAATTAGTCCTGCGGATACATATAATTCAGAAGAATATGTGAGTAATTTATACACAGCATCTCTTTCTTTTATCAATGGTTCTACAAATTGATATGTTTCCAAAAATAATTGAAATTCCGCTTTTTGATCCGTATCTTCTATTTTTGGAAACTTAGAAAGTTCTTCCATCAAGCCCTGATCAATGAACCTACAAAATCCTTCAAATTGTATCTGATTAAACCCGGGTATTGTATACATTCCCTCATTTCCATCCTGGAGCATTTTGAATTTCCTATTTATCAAAAAATCCCATTATTAGATCATTCTTCATCGAATCATATAGATGATCTAGTAACGGTAGAATTTAGATTCTGTTTACTGAATCGCATGAAATTTGACTCCATTCCAGATATGGAATGTATGAAATACGTATGAACGGCGGAAGAAAGAGAATTTTCTATTTCAAATTAGAATTTGCAACAGATACAAATGGAAAGGGGTTGATAAAACATTCCTAGAAAGATAATTATGCCACTTAGGCTTACTATATTATGATTATGGGATTTTGTATAGAATATCAAAACGGATTCCATTCCTAGCATTATTATGCTATTACATATTCCAATCAACTTGCATACCAGACAACTAAATGGATTCAGTATTTGATCTTTTCGTTGAGATAAAGACATAAAAACCAGAAACAAGATAGAGTCTATTTTTTTAGCACTTAACCTCTTTTATGATTCCATTGTTCAAAAAAGATTCACAGAGAAGAGATATTTTTTTACCTAACCCAGTTTTTAGTAGAATTGGCAGAATACGATGGAGAAAGTTAGAATTGTAAAGTATCAAAGTATCTAAGAAGGGCTGGATTTATTAAACACGTGCAGATAGAGCTATCTATAGATCCGTCTTCTCCTTTATTTCCGTGCTCTATCAAAACAAAGTTTCTATTTTCTATTCCACGAAAAACTGAAGCACGATAATTTTCTGATAATTTCCTATAGGCAACATATATAAATAAGATACCCAATTCGATTAGATATCTGTGTAACAATTTCTGTTCTGGGGTTTACATATACTCAGAATTGTTGTTATAATTGAAATTGAGAAGGATTTTGGATTGAAACAAATCAACACTGATGTGTTATGCACCAACTTTTTGATTATGTCATTAGGAAAACACAATTGGAGATTCAAATCCAAAAATAGTTCACGAATTCGCAGGCCGCAGTCAATAGTTAACGGTTCCAAGTTGTCATAATTTTTTTTATGACTGAAAATCCGCCCTTTTTAATATTAATAGAAAGGGGAGGGGAAATTTTTAGGCATTATGTGTTTTGAGATACTATACAATCAATCGAAGGGTTGGATCAAATCCAATCAAAAAGAAAAAATAAATAAAGAGGAGGAGGGTTTCTTTTAGGAAAGGGATTAAGAAAAGGAGGATTAAGATGCAAGTACAATAAAAAAAGAAGTTCCGTACTCCAACCCGAAGGGGAAAATTTTCATCTATTTTGTATCAATTTGGCGGCATGGCCGAGTGGTAAGGCGGGGGACTGCAAATCCTCTTTTTCCCCAGTTCAAATCCGGGTGTCGCCTGATCAACAAAAAAAGGCTCAAAATCTCTGATTCTGTTCCGCTGATAGAACTCTCCAAATTATTCCCCAGCGGAAGTAGAAGAAATGGACTGTTGATACTTGTTTGCTTCTACGCATCGGATCTGGGGGTTTTCTAAAAGATTGTAAATCTTTGGATCTAGAATTCAAGGAAAGATTCGAATGGGGGAAGGGCTCTCAAGACTTCTCGATTCCTTTCTACTGCTAATCTTTCTACTACTAATGTAGTGTCTACTGACTGGGTCTTGAATTCCATCGGATAGCCGGCTAGGAAATCGAATTCCATTAGTAGTTGTGGAGAGGGGGGAAGATCCTTTAGATACTTTATATATGGACACTCACGAGAATCTCTGAATGTTCAGGCATTCAATCAATATTAGATTGGATTGATAATTTACTTGAAATAAAATAGATATAGAAAAAGTGCAAAAAGAATTTCTTTTCAGCAACCTCTCGTCAAGAATATGAGATACCATCTCCCAACTGTCTCTGCGAAACATTCGGGAGATGGTATGGATTAGATCAAAAGGGAAATAGAGGTATGGAATAGATAGTGATCTATGATTATGCTTTTTGACTTTACTTATGAAGGTTAACAAAAAAGAATAGGCCTTATTATTCCTACATGTTCCATTAATAAGAGTTCCTTGAGATATCATTGCATATTTTACTTGTATTTAGTCTTTCCAGATTTCAAATCATATAGGAATTTTTTAGAAGTGGATTTGTTGGATTGGTTCATCAATAGTCTTCGGTCAGAATCCCTTTTTGACTCTGCGCCATTGATTCCACTATTATTAGTGAGCAATAATGGAATAATTCCTTCATCAAGATAGGGGACATAATTCACATGGATATAGTAAGTCTTGCTTGGGCTGCTTTAATGGTAGTCTTTACATTTTCCCTTTCACTCGTAGTATGGGGAAGAAGTGGGCTCTAAAGGTACTACTAATTGAGTTGAGGAATCAAACTCTATCAATTGTTTTATAGGTCGTTTTGCAAGGCGGTTTGAACTCTTTAAAAAGAAAAAAATCGAATATATATCTTCATTTTTCCATTGGATTCTAGTGGAATAATGTATTATATGACTAATACTCTTTCAATCAAAGAGATATTTCACGGATTCCCATGTTTGTGTTTCGAAAGGAAAGGGATACAGATGATAGAAAATTTAGTCCAACTTAATTCTTCCTAACTTTTCTATTTCAATGAACGGGCTCTTACCAGAATGATAGATGGATACTGAGGAAGACCCGATCCCCTTTTCTTTCCCTTTTTACTCTTCAAAAAGGAAGTCATTTTGTTAAGTGTATACGCACTTTATATGAGAAAGAATATAAACATAGTGGTTGTCTAATGGGATACTATGCATAATAAAAGAAGATCTTGCCTTAGGGGCGTCACATATTGCGCACTTTCCTTTTTTATTATTTTCTATTATTTTTTTCCTTTTCTTTTCGGAATTTCGATTTTATCGACGCATTTCATATCATGGTTCAACCGTTAAAAATCTGTGAGGGTTACTCTTCGAAATCCGAAGAAGTGCCCACAGAACTCCTGTCAATGGCTCAATCAATTATTTCTTCGGAATGCTAAAAAAAATGACTATTTGATTTTATTAATATATGCCCATATCGTTTTTCCTGCATTGATTTGATTCTTTCGATAGATCCTGAAATTCATAGTGTAAATAATCAAAAATCTAGAAATTCGAACTATAAGAGTCAGACGATTATTTCAGATTGCTCGAAACAAATAGATGTATCAAAGAAATGGAATTGGGGCCTATGTCCATTCTATATAGGAAATGAATGGAATTGATATCTACATATATGAAGATAATATTGTAGATTGATTTATATTTAGCCTCTATCTTTATTAGATTATAAAGTACAACTTTCTTTATACGCTGTATAACTTTATACACTACAATAATACTAACACTAATAGATAGTATGGTAAGAAAGAAGGGTTCATCTATTTCTTTCTTACCGTACTATCGGATCTCATAGAATACTGCCGTTTATAGTCCGCTCATTTCATTTAAGACACAAAATGAGAATCCTTTTCATTTGATTTGTTTAACCATTAACTCATTAATTAATCATTTTGACTTACGGTTTTTACGTAAATGATAAGTAGAAACGCAGTAGGGACTAGAATGAACAGTGCAGTAGCAATAAATGCAAGAATATTTACTTCCATAATCTCATCGTTTTTTTACTTCAAAATAACTCGGGATTTAATCCCATAGAGATAATAAATCTTTCTCCTGTCAATTCAATGAATGAATTCCCTCTCGATGATCTTGAAATCAGATCAATATCATGAATAACAATATCTGAGCTATCAAATCAATTCGTCGTCAAGAATTGAATAGTATAACATAGGAAGATCTTTTATCCATACCGAATCCAAAATTTCTTTATTTCTCATTTTTTTCTGTTCTTTATCTATAACCTACCTTACGTCCTCCTTGTACAATCATCGGATAAAGTATCGTCCGACCACCCGTCCGTTTCCATTAGTCACAAACCCCCAACAAACAATCGAAGCGAAGTGGAAAAAGAAGGGAGTTACGTTCTAAACTCCGTTTTTTTTTAATGATCTAGTTTTCTTGGAAGACAAAGAAGTGTGATAAAGAGGAGTCCCGGGATAAAGGATGTAATATTCCATCAAACTAACTATTTTAGTTTGGGGTTTGTTCGTTCTTCGACGAGCCCTCTAAAAAAATATCAAAATAGGAAGGAAAATGGATTTATTCCCCTGCTACTTGCTAAGCTAAAAGGGGTGGGATATTGATCTTTATTTTTCTTTTACCCTCCTTCCTTAGGTTATTCGTACTGGGATACCTATACCAAAAGCTCAGCGTACAATTTGAATGAAATAGATTTTTCAACTTCACATTAGTAATTGCCAACAAAACCGAAGTCAGAAGGGGGGATTTTTGAATCTGGAAAAGTATTCTATCAGGGAAATGAAATTCTGTTAATGTGAAATTCATTTTGTATTGTACAAGAAATGAATTCAATTTGGGTCTGTGCGCCCAAGAAACATATAGTCCTCTCCATGAATTACACGAATTGGGAACAATCGAAAAAGCAGACTCAGTATCTCATGGAATCCGGACTAGAATGCTCTCAATAATTGTACTAAATATGTCTTTCTCCTACCAATCTGTAGGAGTTGAAATAATGAAAATCCCCCTATTTATTTGATGAGAAATGCGAAATGAAATGCCAAAGGAAAGAAAAAAGAACCCCCTTG